AAGACCTTTCTTCATTAAGAAGGAAAAGACTTACTATCTTTGGGATCTGATGCTACACCGCTGCTCAATACCTTAGGGGATCCACTTTATTACATAAGTTGATTCCTAACTTTTATCTCATATCATGACATAAGTAAGCAGTTGTTATTGTATGTATCGGACCAAAACCTCGCGAATTGATCTTTACGGTGCTTCCTATATCAATTAGATCTTTTATCCATAGAATAAAGTATTTAGGCATACCTATTTATTCATATTAATATTTCGACTTTTATGAAGTTTATTTCTTTGCTACAGCTGATAAAAATCGTTGTTTTGAACGATCCATATGTAGAAAGCCTACCTTTTTTTTTTATAATATGTATTAACGGATTTATTCTTTCTTTCCCCCTTTTTTATTTCTATAGTGGAGATAGTCGCACGTAATGACAGATCACGGCCATATTATTAAAAGCTTGGGGTAAGAACGGGTTTCGCTCTAGTGCCCGAAAATAATATTCCAAAGCTTTTGTATGTTCTCCGTTCCTTGTATGGATAAGGCCTATGTTATAGAGTATATAACTTCGATCATAAGGATCAATTTCCAGCCGCATAGCTTCATAATAATTCTGTAAAGCTTCCGCATAATTTCCTTCGGATTGAGCCGACATCCGTTACGGTCGTCTTCGATTCAAAGAATCGCCGTTCCAGAACCGTACATGAGATTTTCACCTCATACGGCTCCTCCTTTATGTGCATAATGAAAAACAAAGAAAAAAAGATTGAAAGATTCTCATTATAAACTGAGCGGGGCTAGTGTTTTTACAAGAAATCTCTAGCCAACCTTTTTGTAAAAGTCCTTTCCTTAACACCAAGCATGTTGGTATTATATTAGATACCAAGGGCGACCCCAACAATTTCTTTGTCTTCAACGCCCTTAAATTTGTAGGAATTAGTCACTTCAACAGTCTTCGATGGTTATACGGGTATCCAAAATATGAACGAGATGGATGCTTGTTGTCCCAACCATTCTTGTTAGTCCCGATCCTGATAAGTAAAGGGAATCCTTTCTAACAAAGTTTTCGTGTGTTGATTCCTAGAAGTAGTGCTTCTTCCCCTATGCCTCCTATTGGTACTAGTAGAGTAAGGTTAACTTAACCTATAGGCGTAACCTTTCGCTCAATACTCTAGAATCGGCAATTGAAGCATCTGAGGCTGCATTAATCGGGGATACACGACAGAAGGGATTGCTTTATTTACAAACTTCACCTTCTACAAGCGTAGATTTTTTCAATAATTTTTTATTCCTATCCCGAATAATTAATAAATAATAATGTAATGTTGTCTTTCTCTTAAGATTGAGGGCGGTAAAAATAATATTAAAATAATAATCAAATCGCACCATCTCTGTAATAGGTGAATGCCTCTTTTTCTCCTGAAGTTGTCGGAATTATTCGTAATAAGATATTGGCTACAATTGAAAAGGTTTTATCAATAAAATTCCCATTTATCCCAGATCTAGACATAGGTGTATTAATCCATTCTATAATTTTTTTTTTATTTCCTTTTGTGAAAAAAAGATCCCACAAACAAAGGAATTGTACAGTACGAAATAACGTAAAAACGGATTCATTAAAACGCTCTTGTTTTGTTACTCAAATTCTTTATTTTTGACAGGAACCAATAAAAAATTATTTGAATCCTATTAGATTTCATCCAAATCCAAATGTAGTAATATAAAAATTTCAAAAATGAAAGAACTCTTACAATTTCATTGAAGTTGAAGAATCAACGAATTGCTCCTAAAGATTAGGATAAGTCAAGAAGTTTTGATTCCAAAGAGGAAAAGAAAAAGAGTAGAACAATACAATAATTCTATTATTAAAATGAAATACCGTCTTTTTTGTGTTGTGTGTATAGTGGATATACGCTATACAATCAAATATAAAAATACGGGGGCGTTTCATGAATTTTGAATAAATCTAGCGGTTAAGAGGTTCAAGTAAGGAATTCTTGTTGAAAAATCTAAAACTGGAAAGGGATTTTAGAATTTTTATGAAAATGGAATATCCATACCTATACAAAATGAATATGAATGACTCACTATTCGTTCGGTTTTTGGGCCATAATCATTATGTATATGTAGGAGAGATGGCCGAGTGGTTGAAGGCGTAGCATTGGAACTGCTATGTAGACTTTTGTTTACCGAGGGTTCGAATCCCTCTCTTTCCTTATCCTTTACCTAATTCATCAATGTTAGTGGTCACAATGCATCAAATAAGAATGGCTACTACAACAACTAGCCCGTATCTTTTCTTTGATATGATATGGATTCTTTATTCCTAATTTCTGTGGTAGGAAATTACTGGATAAAATGAACAAGGAATGAAAATCCTCTAGCGATTTAGAGATCCATGAATGAGAGAAAAATCCCCAGACCAAACCCCTTAACTTACTTACCTTAGTCGATTTACTTAAGCGAAAAAGGGGGGCAAAATTGGCCTAACCCTTGTTATTTTAGTTAGGTTTAAGTCTGACGAGAGTAATATTCTACAACTAGCAATTCATTTATTTTCAAACCGACCCATTTACTATCTATTATTTGATTGACTAATCCTTTATATTGGAATGGCTGAAGAGTCAAATGTTTTGGTAATTCCTCGGGGGGGGATGAATCGAGATAATTTTGAATCAGAGCTTTCGATTTTTGTTCATCTCTCACCGTAATAATATCTCTGGGTTTGCATCGATAACTTGGTATATCTACTATACGACCATTAACTAAAATATGCCTATGGTTAACTAATTGGCGGGCTTGAGGAATAGTCGAAGCCATACCCAATCGAAAAAGGATGTTATCCAAACGCATTTCAAGTAATTGTAGTAAAACTTGACCTGTTGACCCTTTAGCTTTTCCGGCGATACGAACGTATTTAAGCAATTGTTGTTCCGTAAGACCATAATGAAAGCGCAATTTTTGTTTTTCTTCTAAACGAATACGATATTGCGATTTTTTGCCGGGGCGCGATTGAGTTCGAAGATCGCTTCCGGCTCTAGGCTTTTTACTAGTTAGCCCCGGCAAAGCCCCCAAACGTCGTATTTTTTTGAAACGAGGTCCTCTGTAACGCGACATAAAGACTCCTTTTTTTTATGAAATTTCATAAACCAAAATTCAAACTAAACTAAAATATGATAAATAAAGCCAAATTTACTGAAGTATTAGTATTACAAAGAATAATTAGAGGAATTGTATCAATATCCGGACCTTATTGTATTATTATATATAAATATATAAATAGTTATATAAATAGTGTATATATAATTGTATTATAGAAATAAAAAAGAATTTGAAATAATAGAAAAATAAGGAAGGGCTCTTTTCTTGATTGATTTGTTCTACAGAGACCAAATCCCTCCAATCCAATTTTTATTCCGAATTGGAAGTTTCTATAAAATAATAGTAATAGAAAGGACTCGTTGACCTTTTGTAAAGGGCAAAGGGACTTTTCACTTTGATTTCATATTATTAATGATCTACAAAATAAAACAAATGGATAAAAGCCAGCTATCGGAATCGAACCGATGACCATCGCATTACAAATGCGATGCTCTAACCTCTGAGCTAAGCGGGCTCACATAACATAAATTGTACACATATACTAATTTAGTAAACTACAAACTACTCTTAACTGTTTATTCTTAGCTATTTCATAATAAATATGATAGAAATCTAGAAACATTCAACTATAGAAACGAATAAGAATAGAAAATAAAAAATTTGATATAATTCAAAAAAATTTCCTATTTCATTAAAAAAAAATTCGAAATTATACGGCATAAGTCAATTTTTAATTATATCTATTCGATTAGTTATGGCTATTAATGAAATTTGAAATTAATATTACTAAATTGACCTTTGTCGTTTTTTTATTATTTATTATGGTCTGTCCTAAGAAAAGACCAATCCAGATCATAATGAAAAATGACTCGGGTTTCATTCGGAAAGGCGAAACCTAAGACGAAAAAAAAGAATCGATCGTTCAAGTATTCAAAATTACGCACAGAAAATGCTAGAAATAGAGACATGTATAAGTATAATCTATATTATATATATAATAGATATATGTTATGTGGTATAGATATATGTTATGTGGTATATATATATTGAATTTCTTATTGGACGAAGTAAGGCCTCTAATAGAGATGAAAGAAGATAGATACAAATCAATACAGGAATCAATATCTAATGAATTCAACGGTTCGAGCATAATATAATATAAATGGAAATGCACGAAAAAGGGTAAATGGCATCATGATGTGATCTAATCACATCACAAAAAAAGGGGGATATGGCGAAATTGGTAGACGCTACGGACTTAATTGGATTGAGCCTTGGTATGGAAACCTACCAAGTGATAACTTTCAAATTCAGAGAAACCCTGGAATTAAAAAGGGGCAATCCTGAGCCAAATCCCGTTTTATGAAAAGAAACAAGGGTTTCAGAACGCGAGAATAAATAAAGGATAGGTGCAGAGACTCAATGGAAGCTGTTCTAACAAACAAATGGAGTTGGCTACATTATGTTCGTAAAGGAATCCTTACATCAAAACTTCGGAAAGGATGAAAGGGAAACCTATATACATATGTATACTTCCTGAACTACTATCGCCAAATGATTAAAAATGATTAATGACGACTTCAAGCGGTTCTATAATTTTTTTATATCTATGTTTATATGAAAAAGAAAAGAATTTTTTTGAATCAATTCCAAATCAAAATTGAAAAAAGAATCACATATTCATAGATCAAATCATCCACTCCATCATAGTCTGATAGATCTTTTTAAGAATTGATTAATCGGATAAGAATAAAGATAGAGTCCCGTTTTACATGTCAATATCGACAACAATGAAATTTATAGTAAGAGGAAAATCCGTCGACTTTAGAAATCGTGAGGGTTCAAGTCCCTCTATCCCCAAAAAGACCTGCTTGTCTCCCGAATTCTTTATTCATTTTGTTAG